TTTCTTGGCGGGAACGACTTATGATAGAATCCGCCTTGTTTATCTTGACGAAATGGGCGGAATAGCTATTCCAATGCCAAAAATGTTCACGATGTTCAGTAGCTTTTCGATGGCTTCCCTTGCATTACCAGGTATGAGTGGTTTTGTTGCCGAATTGATAGTATTTTTTGGAATAATTACCGGCCAAAAATATCTTTTAATTCCAAAACTACTAATTACTTTTGTAATGGCAATTGGAATTATATTAACTCCTATTTATTCATTATCTATGCCACGCCAGATGTTCTATGGATACAAGCTATTTAACGCCCCGAAGGATTCTTTTTTTGATTCTGGACCGCGAGAGTTATTTCTTTCGATCTCCATCTTTTTACCCGTAATAGGTATTGGTATATACCCCGATTTCGTTCTTTCATTAGCAGTTGACAAGGTCGAAGTTATTCTATCTAATTTTTTTTATAGATAATTGGATGACTGAAATAAAAAAACCTATGTTTGTTTTTAAAAACATTCTTGGACAATGAAAAAAAGAAGACTTTTTTTCTTCTCTTAACTTAAGAATTAAGTAAAAACAATGAAATTGAACTACATATGGTAGAAAACCGTGTGAATCATCAATACAATATTTGATTCACACGGTCCGCATGCTGGTTCATACAATGCGTCGCCCGCTCTTGTATTTGTAATAACTTGTCTTGAATTCAATTAAATGTTGATGGAAAAGAACCATAACTATGTAACCCTATTCCTAATAGATTGACCCCAAAATAGCATATCCAAATTATAAGAAAACCTATAGACGCTACAATTGCAGAATTTGGACCCCGCAAATTTCTATTTGTTCGAGTATGTAAATAAATTGCAAATACGATCCAAGTAATAAATGCCCAAGTTTCTTTTGGATCCCAATTCCAATAGGACCCCCACGCTTCATTAGCCCATACCGCTCCCGAAAGGATTCCTATGGTTAAAAAAGTAAATCCTAAACTAATAACCCGATAACTCCAATAATCCAATTGTTGAATCAATTGGGACCTGTAATAATTTTTAGCACAAAAAAACGAAGTATTTTCGACAACATTTTCACCCAAGAAAAATGACTCGTTTAAAAAACCATTGCTCTTATAAAAAAGCTTTCTGTTTTTTCGAAATGTAATCACTAGAAGTGCTACTGATAATAACGATCCACATAAAAGGGCTGCATAGCCCAATATCATCATACTTACGTGCATTATTAACCACTCAGATTGAAGAGCAGGTACTAATATTCCAGATTGGTGTATTTCAGTTAAAATACCTGAAGTAGCAAAGCCTTGGGTCAAAATAGCACTTGGTCCAGTTATTTTACTTAAAATTAAAACATTTTTTTTGAAATATGGAATTATATGAATAAGGGAGAAACTCCATGAAAGGAAAATTAATGATTCATATAAATCGCTTAGTGGGAAATGTCCTGAAGAAATCCAACGAGTAACTAATAATCCTGTTATACAGAAAAAAGTAACTATTATGCCCTTTTCTGACGAATCGTATAGTTTTACAATTTCATCGACTAAAAAGGTTATCAAATGAATTGTAATTACAATTGAAACGATCGAAAAGGAAATGTGAGTTAATATATGCTCTAAGGTTGAAAATATCATAAAAAATCTTAAAAAAGAAGAGTCCCTTAATTACATAATTCTAAAATGGAAATCGGGAATTGAATTCATTATAAGATCTATTTATCCTTTTTAGAAGATGCTATGCCGCCACTCGGACTCGAACCGAGATGCATTAGCACTGCTTCCTAAGAGCAGCGTGTCTACCAATTTCACCATAGCGGCTTGTCTTGAACTCATAATAGCCTATGAATAAGCAATCGTCGAGATTGAGTAAGCTATTTTAGTTTAGTAATGATTCAAATGGATCAATAACAATAAAAAGTTGTTCAAATAGGAATTTGAGGTTGAAGGTTCATTATTTTTGATTTGAGTTTAGAGTCTTAGTTTTTTTTTATTTAACCTGGGACTTTCCTATATTTTATACTTTCCTCGAATTCAACTCTTGTAACTAAACCGTTCTATACTTCTATACTCAATTAAGGAATAGAGTTCAAAAAGTTTTTGTTTTCATTGTTTAAGCAGCAATTTCTTATTTTTTTTTCATAAATCTAAAATAAAACAAAAAAGGGATTTTGACGACAAAATAGAAAGAAAAGAACCAATTTTGCATCGCTAAAAATTCACAATTAGTCATACAAAATTTCATTAAGCAATTTTCTCTATTGGGTTAAGGGCAAGATATACATGGGGGTCTATATAATAATTCAGAGAAAATAAAAAGTGAGAAAGTTCGAGAAAACAAAAAGGTTTCAAAATAGAATCAATTACTTTCAATGAGTTCTTAACTTTCACTAAAGATTTTTATATACGTTCTTCTATAGATATGCAAATATAGAATTTTATTTGCATTTTATTCTGCAAATAGGTCGATGGGGAAAATAAAACTCCCCACCTTG